CATGAATCTATAGTTTTCTTGACCTCCCCGAAGCTTTTCAGATGAGACATTCATAAACAACTCTACGCTAATTCTTAGCGGATAAACCCAATTTAGGTTGAATAGTAGTTATATAAATATATAATAACAAATTACTAAAAAGATTAATACAAAAAAGAAAATATACGAAGAAATTCGCCCCCCCCCCACATATTTGATAGCCTCTCCTATAAAAAAACTTGAAATACCAACTCCATTTGGAATTCCATCAATTATTTGTCTATCAAAAAAAGAATTGAATTTAGCTAACTTTCTTACACTTGCAATTAAAGATACTTCAAAAAAAGCATCTATATAACCACGATTATATGACCAATCATATAGAATATTGATTATTTTGTCAGCAATTATTTTTTTAGGAACACTTTTTTGAAATAAATTAAATAAGTTCAAATTTTGTAAAGAAGAAAAAACAGGTTTATAAAAAAAAGACGCTATAAATATTCCGAAAAAAGCTATACTCACCGAAAAAGTTGCATTTGTAAAAAATTCATACCAATCCACGGAATTCTTTGAATTTTGATGTAAAAGGTCTATAGACGGAATTAACAACTTAGATAATATATCCAAATCTATTCCTTCTTGGCTGAAAGAAATTCCAACGGACCCAACGAAGAAAGTAAATAGTACTAATACAAGCATAGAAAATAGCATAGTATTGTCCGATTCATGAGGATAAAAAAAAGGAATGTTTTTAGTACCAAAACGGGTACTATCAAGAAAAAGACGTCTTATGCTTTTGCCATTTCGATTAATTCGATGTGAATATGTTCTCTTCCGAAAAAAAGAAGTCCTTTCATTATTATTCATTGTTAATAAAGCTAATAAATCCATTTTCTTTTTTAATTTTTTTTTTTCTTCTTTTCCCCATAAAGATATTGAATAGAATGAACTATTTTTCTTTCCATTGAAATTTAGAAAATGAACGTTTAAATATCCTTCAAAAACAAGTAAATAGATTCGAAACATATAAAATGCGGTTAATCCTGCTGTGGCACAAGCTATTATTGCGAAAATTGGTGAATACAACCAACTATCAGTAAGAATCTCATCCTTAGACCAAAAACAAGCAAGGGGTGGAATACCGCAAAGAGAAAGTGTACCTATTAAAAAAGCGGTTTTTGTAATTGGCGCATGTTTTGTTAAACCGCCCATAAGAACCATATTTTGACTTTTATCAGGAGAATATCCAACAATCGCTTCCATTGAATGAATAATGGATCCAGATCCTAAAAACAACAATGCTTTTGAATAAGCATGAGTAATCAAATGAAATAAAGCGGCTCGATAAGAGCCCATACCTAAAGCTAACATCATATAACCCAATTGAGACATTGTAGAATAGGCCAAATTTTTCTTAATATCTTTTTGAGCTACAGCTAAAGTAGCTCCTAATACTACTGTTATTATACCTATCAAAGCTATTCCACTCATTATGGGGGGTATAAGTATGAAAAGAGGAAGAAGTCGAGCTACAAGAAAAATTCCCGCTGCTACCATAGTAGCAGCATGTATAAGAGCAGAAATAGGAGTAGGACCTTCCATAGCATCTGGTAACCATACATGAAGAGGGAATTGGGCAGATTTCGCAACGGACCCGCAAAATAACAAGAGGGCGCACAAAGTAACAAAAAAAATATTCACCTCATTCTTATAAATTAAGTTATTGAATATTTGAAATAAATCTCGAAATTCCAAACTACCCGTTATCCAATAAAAACCTAAAATTCCTAATAATAAACCAAAATCCCCAACACGATTAGTTACAAACGCTTTTTGACAAGCATTTGCCGCAATAGGACGTGTGAACCAAAAACCTATTAATAGATAAGAACACATTCCAACCAATTCCCAAAAAATATAAACTTGTATCAAATTGGAACTAGTAACTAATCCTAACATTGAGGTATTAAAAAAACTCAGATAAGTAAAAAATCTCAAATAGCCTTGATCATGAGACATGTAACTATCACTATAAATTAGAACCAGAATACCAACAGTAGTTATTAATATTGACATAATAGAAGTAAGTGAATCGATCAAGTAGCCAAACTCTAAAGAAAGATCATTATTTATAGTCCAAGACCATACATATTGATAGATAGAATTATTCTCGATTTGATGAATCGATAGATCGATCGAAAAAATCATAACTATCATTAACAATAAAATACTAGGAAAAGCCCACATACGGCGAAGGTTTTTTGTTGCCGTGGGAAAAAGTAGAAGTCCTACCCCTATTAAAATAGGAACTGGAAGTGGGATGAAAGGTATGATCCATGAAGATTGATGTGTATATTCCATACAAAAAAAAAATAAAGAATAAAAAATATTTTGATTCTTGATGAATTTTGTTTCTTATTCGTTTGTTTTATCTCTTTTGTAAATGGGGTTCGGTTAATAAAAAAGTGGATATATAGAATTTGATATTCTTAATTGTTCGGAATCTTTGCACAATGGTTCCAATATTGGAAAGTACAAAGGCAAAATCTGCCAATAACCAAATTCCTAGTGAAAATAAAAAATAATAATACTTTTTTGTATTATTCAGAAACATTAGTTCCTTTTTGAACTAATTGATTATTTTACATTACAATAAAAAGAGATCCATAGATATCTATTATCTATTAAAAATTTGGAAAAGGTTTATAATATTCAATGTTTTTACTTTAGATAGAAAAAAAAGAGGGAATTCAGATTCAGATAGATAAGACATACGGCTAATTCCAGAATAATTCATTTTCATTTACAGAACAAATGTCTTTCACATCGAACTATAGCAATGAAAAAACTATCCGAATTGTATGGCAGTTCCAAAAAAGCGCACGTCTATATCAAAAAAAAAAATTCGTAAGAATTTTTGGAAAAAAAAGGGATATTGGACAGCATTGAAAGCCTTTTCATTAGCTGAATCTATTTTGACAGGTAAATCAAAAAGTTTTGTTTGTAACAAAAAAGATATGTTAGAACCTCAAGGTTTTCTTTCTCGAAGTATTCTTTAATACTCATTTTATACTAATACTAGTATAGAATATGGAACATCTATTTAGAATATATTCTATATATTCTATAGAGAATATATTCTAAATAGATTATATATAGATTCTATATAGAATCTAATTTTTTAAATTTTTTGAATGTAGTGTTAAGTTAAATTTTAGATATATATATTAATTAATATTAATTAACTATTTTGCTTTCATTCAAAAAATCTAAATGTATTTCTTTAGAGTCATAAAATGAAATAACTAAAAAATGAGTCATAAGTAACTACAAAAAAGGTTCTTTTTCATTACTGGATTGAAGTCAGAACTAGATAGTTATCGTTTCAACCGTGCTATTTTTAAATTTGAAAGGGGGTAAACTACGAAAAACCCATTCCCCTAGAAATCAAAAGATTCTATTTTTTTTTTTTCATATTTTTGATATCAATATTTAAATATTATTAGTAATATTAATAATTACTATACTTAATAGAAAATGATTCTATATATCATATATATTTCTATTCTATATATATATATATATATGAATATTTTCGATATTCGAATAAATCCAAATTTCAAATTTACTTATAATTATTAATTTTTAATAAATGTTTAGTAAAGAAAAGAAATGTACTAAATAATTAAATATAGCACTTTAATTGATTCTTTCAATCTCGACAATTGACTAAAGAATTGGTTATTATGATTTCGAGTAAGCCGCTATGGTGAAATTGGTAGACACGCTGCTCTTAGGAAGCAGTGCTAGAGCATCTCGGTTCGAGTCCGAGTAGCGGCATGGCATCCTATCCTATATTTTTAAAGAATAAGTCCTATAATGAATTCAATTGCCTATTTCTATTCCTAGTATTTATACCTTTTTTATTTTCATTATAGATATTTATTTTCATTATATATATATGATATTTTCAACTTTAGAGCATATATTAACTCATATATCGTTTTCCGTCATATCAATTGTTATTTCAATTCATTTAATAACCTTATTAGTCAATGAAATCGTAGGATTATATGATTTGTCCAAAAAAGCCATGATAATAACTTTTTTCTGTGTAACGGGATTGTTAATTACTCGTTGGTTTTTTTCGGGCCATTTACCGTTTAGCGATTTATATGAATCTCTAATCTTTCTTTCATGGGGTTTTTCCATTTTTCATATGGTTCCGTGTTTTAAAAAGGAGAAAAACCTTTTAACTACAATAATTGCACCAAGTGTTATTTTTACCCAAGGCTTTGCGACTTCAGGCCTTTTAACCAAAATGCATCAATCCGTAATATTAGTACCAGCTCTACAATCCCATTGGCTAATGATGCACGTAAGTATGATGATATTGGGCTATGCAGCCCTTTTATGTGGATCATTATTATCAGTGGCTATTTTAGCCATTACGTTTCAAGAAGTCATCCAAACTCTTCCTTTTACCAAGAATTTTGATTCTTTAAATAAATCAGTTGATTTTGTTGAAATCAAATACATGAATATGAATGAAAAAAATAATGTTTTAATAAAAACTTCTTTTTCTTATTCTAGAAATTATTACAGGTCTCAATTTATTCAACAATTGGATCGTTGGGGTTATCGTATTATTAGTCTGGGTTTTCTCTTTTTAACGATAGGTATTCTTTCAGGAGCGGTATGGGCTAACGAGGCATGGGGATCCTATTGGAATTGGGATCCAAAGGAAACTTGGGCCTTTATTACTTGGACCATATTCGCAATTTATTTACATACTAGAAAAAATAAAAAATTAGAAGGTGTAAATTCTTCAATAGTGGCCTCTATTGGATTTCTTATAATTTGGATATGTTATTTGGGGATCAATCTATTAGGAATAGGACTACATAGTTATGGTTCATTTACATCTAATTGAATTTAAATCAGTAAAGAACCTGAGAAATCAAAATATGGAAAGCATAGAAATATATACTTTCCATAAATTGTTGAGAACCCCTTCAATCAAGTAATCGAATGATTCAAGGGGTTCTCACAAATATTCGATTAAAATTTCAATTTTTTGAAGTGAATCTAACGGAAAAATCTTTTTTTTTCATTGGACAAAGCAAAGGTTTTTTTTCTCTTTTTGATTCATTTATTCACGAAAATCATCTATTAAAAGTTAGATAGAATAGCTTCAACCTTGTCAACCGAGAATGAGAAAATGAAATCCGGATAAATACCAACACCTATTACAGGTATAAGGATACAAATCGAAATAAATAATTCTCTCGGCCCAGAATCCAAAAAAGAAGAGTTTGGTGTATGGAAAAACTTGTATCCATAGAACATCTGCCGTAAGATAGATAATAAATAAATGGGAGTTAATATTATTCCAATAGCTGTTACAAAAGTAATTATGATTTTCATCATGAAAATATATTTTTGACTAGTAATTATTCCAAAAAAAACTATCAATTCTGCAACAAAACCGCTCATGCCTGGCAATGCGAGAGAAGCCATTGATAAGATAGTGAAAATCGTGAATATTTTTGGCATTGGGATAGCCATTCCGCCCATTTCGTCAAGATAAAGAATACGTAGTCTATCATAACTAGTTCCTGCCAAGAAAAAAAGCGCAGCGCCAATAAATCCATGAGATATTATTTGTAAAACGGCCCCGTTGAGCCCAGTATCACTTATAGAACCAATTCCTATAATTATGAAACCCATATGAGATACCGAAGAATAAGCTATTCTTTTTTTTAAATTACGTTGACCAAAAGAAGTTGAAGCAGCATAGATTATTTGAATAGAACCTAATATCATTAACCAGGGGCAAAATATGGAATGAGCGTGGGAAAAAAATTCCATATTAATTCGAACCAACCCATATGCTCCCATTTTTAATAAGATTCCGGCTAAAAGCATACAGGTGCTGTAATGCGCCTCTCCGTGGGTATCTGGTAACCATGTATGTAAGGGTATAATCGGCGATTTGACAGCAAAAGCAATAAGAAATGCCGTATAGAATATTATTTCTAGCGCCACGGGATACGATTGATTAGTTAATGTTTCAAAATTTAATGTTGGTTCATTAGAACCATATAAACCGATACCCAGAATTCCCATTAATAAAAAAATAGAAGCTCCCGCAGTGTACAAAATAAACTTTGTAGCGGAATACAAACGTTTCTTCCCCCCCCACATGGATAAAAGTAGATAAACGGGAATTAATTCCAATTCCCACATGATGAAAAAAAGTAAAATGTCTCGAGAAGAAAATGGTCCGATTTGACCGCTATACATTGCTAACATCAGGAAATAGAATAATCGGTATTCGCGAGTAACCGGCTGAGCCGCTAAAGTGGCTAAAGTAGTTATAAATCCCGTCAGTAAAATAGGTCCTATTGAGAGTCCATCTATTCCCAATCTCCAGTAAAAATCAAAAAAATGGATCCATTTATAATTCTCCGTCAGTTGAATTAGTGGATCATCCAATTGGAAATGATAACAAAATACATAGGTTGTTAGAAGGAGATCGATTAAGCATATACAAATGCTATACCACCTAATTACCTTATTTCCCCTATGAGGAAATAAGAAAATTAAGGAACCTGCGGCTATTGGGAAAATTACAACTATAGTTAACCAAGGAAAATAATTCGTGATAAAAATAAGATACACTTGGGCCAGAAAAGCCCGTGCTCAAAATAGAAAATCTTTTTTTTTTCTATTTTGAGCACGGGTTTTTGCCAGTAAAAAAAAACGTATTCGTGTGGTGTTTTTTGAAACGTATCAATAAGATAGACCCATACTTCGAGTTGTTTCACTGCATAAATAAACTCGAACACTTAAGAAATCCGTAGGACAAGCAGACTCACACCTCTTACAACCTACACAGTCCTCTGTTCTTGGGGCAGAAGCTATTTGCTTAGCTTTACATCCATCCCAAGGTATCATTTCTAATACATCTGTGGGACAGGCTCGGACACATTGAGTACATCCTATACATGTATCATAAATCTTTACTGAGTGTGACATTGTAATTTTTGAACATCAAAAATGAAAATTATCAATCTAGTAAACTCGTAAATAAATGAATCATATATTTATATACCAGATGAATCAATGATTTGTCATAATATTGTTGTTAATAAAAAAAGACGTCTAGATAAATTTTAGAAGAAGGAATAGAAGAGTACCAGGATACTTTGATTTCTTATGATTTAGGCAATGCAAACACGATCGTTGTGTAGAATACATACTAATTTGAATTGATAAATATTACACTACTTGAAATTCTACTTTTTTTTTTTTCATTATGATTAATGCTATTTATTCAACAAATTCGATTGATTGATACGGGTTGATTTTCTGTTACGAGCAATTGAGGAAACAATAGCCAGTCCGATAGCTGCTTCAGCGGCTGCAATAGCTATAACAAAAATTGAAAAAATATTTCCTTTTAATTGGCGATTATCAAAAAAATCAGAAAAAGTTACGAGATTTATATTAACTGCATTCAGTATAAGTTCAAGACACATAAGGGCTCTAACGATATTTCGGCTCGTGATCAATCCATAGATACCAATAGAAAATAAATAGGCACTCAAAACAAGTACATGTTCGAGCATCATTGACCAACTCCTTATTAATTTGGATTCATTTCAATATGAACAACAATTCAACAGATTCAATTGACTAAAGAATAGAACAAGTCTGGAACAAAAGAATATATCGGCAATAAAAAAAGGAGTTTCTACATAAAAACTCTTTCACTTCACATAGAATTCGACAGAAATAAATGTGAGAAAATAAAAAAAGAATCTTGATTTATATTACAAGTTCTCTATAGATTTCTTACTGACGAGCTACGACAATTGCACCTATCAAAGCAACTAAAAGAATTATTGAAATTAGTTCAAACGGAAGAAAAAAATCTGTTGATAAATGAATTCCAATTTGTTGACTAGTACTTATCAAATCTTGCTCAACAATCTGATTTGGTTTTGTAGTCCAAATAATTCCGTACCACGATGTATCTGGAATAATAGTTATTAGTGAAACAAAAATACTAGTACAAACTATCAAAGTAATTCCATCCCCAACGGTCCAAAGATTAAAATCTTGGTAATATTCGGAACTATTCATGAACATCACAGCAAATATGATTAAAATGTTAATAGCTCCCACGTAAATAAGTAGCTGTGATGCAGCTACAAAATGTGAATTTGATAAAATATAGAATAAAGATATACAAACAAGAACCAGTCCCAACGAAAAAGCAGAAAAAATTGGGTTGGTAAGTAATACTACCCCCAGACTTCCTAATATAAGACCCGATCCCAGAAAGACTAAAAGAAAATCGTGTAGCGTTTCAGGCAAATCCATTATATGTAAAAAAAAGACAAAGAAATCGAAATTTCATGACCTTATTGATATGACCAGGAAAAAAATTTTGATATACTAAAATTTTTCTTTGCATTGAAAAAAAATCCTAAGGAGTTTGAATTGATATAGTTACAGTTATATAATCAATGTCAAACTACTCCTTCTATTAAATAAAGAGTAGTTTGAAACTATACTAAAACTTAAGTATCAAAGTAGATATAACATATATTTGTAATACATATACATAATAATATAGAATTCCATCTTTTAATAGGATCAAAACCGTAATTTTTTTACTAAAACCACTCCGATTTCTCGGGGGAAGTCCGAATTCAAATCGAAATGTACAAAAAGGCCCGGGAATAAACGATTGATTTCTATAAAGATAACCACTAGAGCCACGAACCATACAGTATTTTCCAAAACCCCACAGATATCCGTTAGAACCAGGTACCCCACAACCGCAGGCAGAGATATAGGTAGAGATATATGTTATTAGATCTTGGATTTCGTATATAGGTGCCACAGCCGCAGAGATATATCTTTTGATAGGGTTCATTTCATCCCCCTTCTCCTTCGAATTTCTTTAGTAATTTTGACTACAGTATACAGAATCACAAACAGAATCCCAAAGACTATGACCCAATAAATAACAATAATACTATACCAGATCACGTGATAAAGAAACCTGGGGTAGGTCGAATGCAAATCGAACCACAACCCTAGAGACAGACATATATGTCTGAAGATAAAATATTTGTTTCATTGGAACTTCTTTCTCCTTAGACTTACAACAGTCATATATAAATAGAATAAAAAAACATTTAGATATATTTTTTATATCTAGGGTTCGTTTGATCCTCCTTCGAATGTATTTCAAAAATTTGAATTACGTTTTATTACTATAAATCTAAACTAATCTAAGTGGAATAGAATTACATAATATAAATAGAATTCTATTTATATTATGTAATTCTATAATATTATATTATCGATGTATATATATATAGAATATTTTTTTTTAACAATTGTATTTAATTATAAAAAATTTTCTTTTTTTATTTGAATTGTTCGAATTGTATAATCATCAATTACTGACATTGGTAAACGGCCCAAAGAAATTTGATTATAATTCAATTCGTGACGATCATAAGTTGAAAGCTCATATTCTTCAGTCATTGATAAACAATTTGTTGGACAATACTCAATACAGTTACCACAAAAAATACAGATTCCGAAATCAATACTGTAATTTAGCAATCGTTTCTTTCGAATATCCGTTTCTAGTTTCCAATCAACAACGGGTAAATCTATAGGACATACACGAACACATACTTCACAAGCAATGCATTTATCAAATTCAAAATGGATTCGACCGCGGAAACGTTCTGATGTGATTAATTTTTCATAAGGATATTGAATAGTTACAGGTAAACGATTTGCGTGAGATAAGATAATCATGAAACTTTGACCAATGTACCTTGCAGCTCGGACTGTTTGTTGACCATAATTCATGAACCCAGTTATCATAAGGAACATATCGTAAATATCTATTCATATTTTTTTTTTGTTTTATTTCTTTCTCTTATTTGAGACAAGTAATGAATATAGAAGATCAATCTTTTACAGTGAAAACAATTGAGACGAAGTTGTTAATAATAGATTCCCGAGAGAAATAGGTAAAAGAAATTTCCATCCAAGATTTAATAATTGATCCATTCTTAGTCTAGGCAAAGACCATCTTGTTATGATAGAAACGAATAAGAAAAAATAAGTTTTTGCTAATGTAACAAAGAGATCAATTGTAGTTCCAAAAACTCCATATGTTTTATTTATTTCCAAAAACCCAGATATGTACGGAATAGAGATATTTGAACCGCCCAAGTAAAGAACTGTTACAAATAATGAAGAAATTAAAAGGTTTAAATAGGAAGCAACATAAAATAAACCAAATCTAATACCCGAATATTCTGTTTGATAACCCGCCACCAATTCTTCTTCTGCTTCTGGTAAATCAAAAGGTAATCTTTCACATTCGGCTAGCGACGAAATTAGAAAAACGACGAAACCCATAGGTTGACGCCACAAATTCCATCCCCAAAAACCATATTTTGATTGCGCATCAACTATATCAACTGTACTTAAACTGTTAGATAATCCTAGTCGATGGGAACATTACTGTTCCCATCTCTATTACAGAACCGTACATGAGAGTTTCACCTCATACGGCTCCTGGAAAGCCTTAAGTAAATCTAAGGACCGGGGCGAGTATTTATCTCTTGATATATCCCTAAGATATAGAAGATTAAAATCTACCAAACGGTTCTGAATTAGACCAATTCAATTCTGTCTGTTCTAGAAAAAGAAAGAGAAATCCATTTTAATTAATAAACGATACAAGTAAGGCACTTCTGAATTGATCTCATCCCTTAAAAATAAAAATTTGTTGAGTAATAACTGAATTCTTCAATAAAATACTCTTTTAGAATTCTCAATAAACCTCATCATTTTGAATTACGAAAAATAATTACACATTCGTTTCTTAATTATGATGTGAATTTTATCTCCATGAATATAAGAAATCAAAAACGAAAAAGTGATCTCCCTTTCGTTTTTGACTTCTTCGGTTTTTTTCGTTCCTATTCTTCTTTTTTGTGCTATGAAAAGGGGATTTAACTAATTTTAAAGGATTTTTTCGTTCCTGATAGTAATTTTATTAATCAGTGGATGGAAGCATACTCTGGATCGGAGTTGTGGGGAGTACTGCTTGATTTTTTCTACCAACTTAAAGCCCCAATTAGTATTCTTTTTCTATTATGCGTAAATTATCTTTTGGATAATTTACAAAATCTGTGTTACTAATCCTTTGTGTATCTTGGTGTTTCTAACCATCCACTCCCTTTTTTAGTAAACCCCCTTATTTATTTTATTTAATACATCTATGATAATTCATTCATACAAATGGTAACTAAAACTCAATAAGGTTGGTCTTTTTTTTGAGCCCGCTTCAAAACAGGATGACAAATTATCCAATCTTGGGTTAAATGGCCTCTTCTGTTTATCAATTTATTTATTTCATTTCATTCTTATACATAGAAAATGAGACTCCATATTTTTACTGCCATTAAAAATTACTATACTATATATAGTATTCTGAAATTTTTTTGTTTTTTTCAATATAAGCTGTTTTATTTCACTCATATAACTATCTAATTTAGTTCTTCAATCCGAATTGTGAAAAAGAAAATAAAGATAATGAAGGTTTCTATTCAATTTATTCGACCCCTTTCCTATATGGTACTATATTTCTATATAGTACTAGACTAGAGAGGAGCATAGCAATAGCATGGAATAGATTTTTCTGTTTCAACGAATCGCACGTAGAGATATTGATAAGACACATAGAGTTAATGGTATTTCATAACTAATCGATTGAGCAGCAGCTCGTAGACCACCCAAAAAGGAATATTTATTATTTGACCCATATCCTGACATAAGAAGTCCAATGGGAGCAATACTCGAAATAGCAATCCATAAAAAAACACCGATATTGAAATCAGATAAAACAAAGTTATAGCCAAAGGGAATTACTGAATAACTTATTAGAATTGATATGACTGATATGGATGGTCCGATACTGAATAAACGAATATCTCCCCTAGATGGAATAAGATTCTCTTTGAATAGTAGTTTTGTTCCGTCTGCTAGAGCTTGAAGAATTCCAAAAGGACCCGCGTATTCCGGTCCAATACGCTGTTGTATCCCTGCGGATATTTCTCTTTCTAACCATACAATTGCTAGTACACTTATTGTGATTCCTAATACAAGAATCAAAATCGGTACAAGTATCCATAGAATTCCGTAGACCTCTTTGAAAGATTCCAATCCGGAAAAAGAATTTATATCTTGGACTTCCGTTGTATCAATTATCATTTCAACGATCAACTTCTCCCATAATGATATCTATGCTACCTAGTATTGTCATAATATCAGCCAATTTCATTCTTTTAACTAATTGAGGAAGAATTTGCAAATTGATAAAACCGGGTGGACGGATTTTCCATCTCCAAGGAAAACCATTCTGATCTCCTATTAGAAAAATTCCTAATTCTCCCTTGGGGGCCTCAACTCTCACATAAAGTTCTTGTTTTGGCAATTCAAAAGTCGGAGACGATTTTTTACCAATGAATCGATATTCAAAATCATTCCATTCTGGCTCCTTTTCTCTATCAAAGCTGCGAATTTCTAAATTTTCATACGGCCCACCTGGAATTCCTTCCAAAGCCTGTTGAATAATTTTTATGGATTCCATCATTTCACCAATTCGAACTAAATAACGAGCTAATGAATCTCCTTCTTTTTGCCATTGAACTTCCCAATCAAATTCCTCGTAACACTCATAATTATCAACTTTCCGTAGATCCCATTGTATTCCGGAAGCCCGAAGCATCGGTCCTGATAACCCCCAATTTATAACTTCCTCTCTACCAACAACACCTACTCCTTCAACCCGTTCTAAAAAAATTGGATTTCGCGTAATAAGTTTTTGATATTCAATAACCCTTGTTAAAAAATAATTGCAGAAATCAAAACATTTATCTATCCAACCATAAGGTAGATCAGCCGCGACTCCTCCAATACGAAAATAATTATGCATCATTCTCATACCTGTCGCAGCTTCAAATAGATCATATATTAATTCCCTTTCTCTAAAAATATAGAAAAAAGGGGTTTGTGCACCAATATCTGCCATAAAAGGTCCCAGCCATAGTAGATGAGAAGCTATACGACTTAACTCCAACATAATTACTCGTATATAGCTGGCTCTTTTCGGTACTTGAATATTTCCCAATTGTTCCGGTCCGTTTACGGTTATTGCTTCTGTGAACATAGTAGCTAAATAATCCCAACGTGTTACATAAGGCAGATATTGTATAATTGTTCGGTTTTCCGCTATTTTTTCCATACCTCTGTGTAAATAACCCAATATTGGTTCACAATCAATAACATCTTCACCATCCAGAGTAACAATAAGTCGAAGAACACCATGCATTGATGGGTGTTGAGGCCCCATATTGACTATCATGAGGTCTTTTCTTGTAGCTGGGACATTCATAGGTTTTTCCTCGATTCATTCTTCCATGAATCGTTAAAAAAGAAGTTCATCAAAATTCAGGATCTAATAAATCGAATAATTGAAAATGATTCTAGAAATTAACGAATTTGTGAATCTCGAATACCCAACTGATTTATTAAATTTTTATAACGTATTTTATTTTTCTTTGACAAATAAGACAGTAGTCGTTGCCGTTTTCCCAGAATTATACGTAAACCTCTTTGAGATAAATAGTCTTTTGGGTGTAATTCAAAATGTGAAGTAAGTCTTCGTATCTTATTAGTGAAATTGAATACTTGAAATTCAACTGATCCGGGGTTTTCTTCTTCTTTTTTTTTTTGTGAAATAACAGGTATAATTGAATTTTTTATCATAAAATGATTTCTCTCCCCCTCCCTTTTGCTAGATATTTTTATTGATCAGTAATAGTAATAACACTCATTTTGAATTTTGTATATAAAATTCTCTTCATTTACTTATCTGTCTGAATTTCTTTTTTTTTTTCAAATCAAATTCATTACTCTATTAACTATATATATAAGAAATGTAATTCAAATAGATATACAAAAACTATATTTATGGATTCACAAAATAAAAAATTCTATTGTCTTGTCTATTTCAAATAAAAATAATACGATTTTGTTGATTCATTTTTCTATTTTTTTGTATCTAATGGATACATCATTGAATTCGTATCAATCCCACAATGCGTGTGCACATTTATTTTAATTATATATAAATTCAATAAAATTTATATATATGTTCACATATCAGATATGTTACGAAAGATATTATAATAATGATAAATAAATAGAAGATAAATGTAGATTTTAAATCAAATTTTCAATCGCGGATACATATGTATCCTTAATATACTGAAACGACTTCCATTATGGGTATCAAACCAATAGCGGTTTATACAAGCTAAATCTTCTAATCGATAATTCGGCCAAAGAAAGAATTTTAAATTCATTAGTTTTTTTGTTTCGCTATCAAGATCTTTATTTTTAGCCAAAACTTGACAAGAATTATTTATTTTATTCTTATTGTCATTTTTTGTGTTTCTATGCACCACAGTATTTCTATTCTTGGAATTGAAACAAATTAGAATTCTCAATTCTCTACGGCGTCTGGTGGACAAAAGATTTTCAGGAACAAGCAAATCATAATGATTTTTATCTTTATTTTCTGTGATCTTTTGATCAACACGACTTTTTTCTGGGTTTCTTTTCCAAATTTTGTGCTTACTCTTATGAATCAACGATAGGCTTGTGGTTTGATATATAAAAAATTGTTCATAGTTTTTTATAGACAGGCGAACAGGTTCAATAAAAAACATTAGGTTGTCCCTCAAGTCTTCAGTGTCCCTACACCCTTTATAACTAAGAAAATCCTTACTAGTCAGATACATCATATCTTCCATATCTAGGTCTCCCTTTTTAATAGACATTATGAAAAATTTTTTTATATTTTTCAATCTAACCAGGAGACAAAATAAGTTGAAATTATTCATTATGCTTTCTTGGACGAAACTCTCACAGTGCAAACCAAAACCCAAATACTTTTCTAGTAAGAAATCCCGCTCTCCCTTTAGATCGTTTCTGTATTTATTTATATCATAACCAACGTCTGATCCGTTAAAATACTTTGAGCCAGATGATTTAAGATCTACTCCATTCACGTATTGTTTAGCTTCTAACTTGGATTCATCTGTAATATTTTCATTTCCAGAAAACTGCAAAAAAAAGAATTCTATTGGTAAAATCCAAGGATTCTTCTTATATGCATCATATAATATCCTTAATTTAGAAAAGAACCAAAATCTCGGATTCGGTAATTCGGATTCCGTAATTTCGGATTTCCGATTCCGTATGGAATTCTTTTTTCTTTCTACATTTATTCCCATCCAATTAAAATACTTTCTATTCATATTTTTTTCCATATCTATAATATCATCTTCTGCTATATAATTTTGGATAGAGATATCACCCATTATATCAAATAATTCCCCTTTACGTATGTTGTAATTATAAAAAATCGCTTGGTTTTTGTTTGCTTGGAATGGTGATCTATATCCATAAATATAGGATTTTTTCTTATCTGCATAATTAATATATTGATAGGAGAAAAGATCATATCTATATTGTTTATTTATTTTTTTTTTTATTTCTAAGTCTAATAAGTCTACTTGTTCTTGTTGTTTTTTGTAAAGAATTAATTGAGTTTTGTTATATGAATCATATTCAACTAAATCTTTATTTTCAGCCCGATGTTCATTCATTCTATTCCTCCAGTTTCGTGCTCCTAATCTCGACCATCTGCTCTGAGGTAAATCATATTGATAATGAACCTTTAACCAATTTGTCCATTGATTCATTAAAGAATCGGGACGGTTCTTTTGTCTTAATTTGGAATTTAATATTCCCTGTATTCTCAAAAAAGAATCCTTTATTTCATTTTTAAGAAAAAAAGATCTTCCATGAGATTCAAAAACGGATCTTAACTTATATTTATATCCATTACGAACTTGGATTTGTGATAATTTAAAAAAAACATATGCTTGTGACAAAGAAGATACATCACAAGAATTCTGCGAATTCATATTCGTAATATTCCAAGATTTGTCTATAATCGACATAAATGGAATTATACTTTGATTTGTTTTATAAACTCTTTCTTCATTTTTTTTTTTATTGGAAATGGATTTATTTACATTTACAATTTTGTTTGTTGATTCAAGAAAATCAAGAAAACGTTGTCTATGGATCCTAGAAATACTAATGATATATAAAAGGATATCCATGTATACTCTTTCCATGAAAAATTTGAAAAAAGAATAGGATTTACGGATTAATCGAACATTTCTTCTTTGTAATATTTGCAAAATATTTTTTTGTAATTCTAATCTTTTAGCATCATATGTAGTTTTGTTCAAATTCAAATTGATCTCTGAAGTTATAATCCCCTCTTTTTTTTCTTCTGTCATTTTTTCTATTTGTTTTATGATTGTCTTTGTTTTAACATTAAGATCTTTTATCCCTTTTTCTGTGTCTGTGAATGAAGAATTTGTCCAATTAATCGATTGGATTATAACCGGTGATTCCTCAATGATTGGATTATTCTTACTGATTGTTGAAATTTTTTTGCTTTCACTCAATTTATCTATTTTTTTTAACAAGGTTCGAAACCATTTTTTTCTTTCATTTAAAACTTTACGAACTAGAAAAAAACGATTTTTCAAATCTTTTTTCAATTGTTTTTTTATTTTTTTTAAAATAGGACCCAAAAATAAAAATGGGATTGGAACATGATCATCAAGGTACGATTCGACTAGTGTTCCATAAGCTGTTAAAAACCAGAAGTTTTTTTGTTTTTTTTTTAGTGGATTCTTTATTTTTTCAGTAGATCGTACCTTCGAATTGTGCCAAGGTTTTAGAACAAAAGGGCATAAGACCCTTATCTGAATACCAGCGTTGAACCAGTTTTTTGGCAATTCGTTCTGGGATACTGGAACGCCTTGATAGGTGCATTTAATATGCACTTCTTTTCTCCAATCCCTAAAATCTTCTGACCATTCGGGATTTTGAAATAATAAGATACGAATGAAATTTTTAGTTATTATCAATGAAGGTATTAGAATATATCTTCTAATAATTGATTGGATTAGTAATACAAAACTTCTAATTATTAGACCATATAGAATGTTTTCCCAGTTTTCTTCTATTTCTCTAAGTCTTCTTTCATCCTCGTCTAGGTTTTCCGCTTTCTCTTTCTCTTCTATCCTTTTCGCAAAATCCAAAAATTCTAAATTATAGGTACCAGGTTTCCCGAAATAGTCTTTCAAAGATAGGGATATATCCTCGAAAAGCTCAAATAATGGGTTGTCGTCTATTACCTCCAAAAAAATGGGGGAGTGGACATTTCCTTGAAAGAGTTTCGAAGTCACTGTTTTACGCCTTTGAGGGCGCATAGATCCTCGGATTATTTCTCGGTTATAATCTGGTTCGGGTGAAAAAGTTATTAGAGCTAATTCCTGACTTCGCTTCGCTTCAGGAGTATCCTCCTTGTCATTAGTCTTATCAATATTATCAATATCAATATCTCTATTTCTACGAAAAAAATTCAGTGAATCTGTTTTAGCATTAAAAACAACTACGCGTTCGGCGGTTGCGGAACGAATCTGAGCGTCCTTTACTATTCCTTGCGCCAATTGTTCCACGTCGTTGATTAAGGTGTATGACCATCGAGGAACTTGTTTACCAATTTCGTTTATTTCACTACATTTCTTTCTAGTAAAAATTGAAAGATTGTTACGATCAGTTCTAATTGCGTCGAATAATAATTTTTTTTTTTTATTTTTTTCTTCGGAATATATTTTTACTTGTTCATGTTCGGAAAATAAATAACGTCCGTCAAAATTCAAACTTGATACTGATTTTTCCGAAAATTTACTCATTAAGTTAACAAAAAAACCAATGTCAGTTAATAAATATTTTATAGTAACTTGATCCATTTTAGGTTCCAATTCTGGAAATTTTAATAATACGTTTCTACCAAATTGATCTATTTTAGCTTCCAATTCTGGATCTCCACAAGTACTATTAAAAGAAAGAAGGAGCCCATGAATCTTATTTATCAAAATGTTATTTGTTGTGTAAGTTTCATTTTTTATTAATGGTGAAAAGCTTTTTTTGCTTTGTCCGCGAAAGCGTCCACTCAAGAAAGGATCATATATTTTAGGTAAGTATTTTTTTTTCCTCTTATCCTTGGACAATCTAATTCTGTTTTCAAATATATCCTCAGGAAGAAATTTCTTATATTTCTTATCTAGAACTTTTGCCCTTTGAAAAAATTCATTGCTTTGTTTCTTTCTTTTAATTGTAATTGTCCGGATCCAATAATTAGACAATTCATTATCATTATTGGAGGTTTTAGCTCTTATGAAGTAACCCAATTTTTGTTCCATTATTTTAAGAAAAGCAGATAAATTAGGTGGATACGTAAAAGATATTCGTTGTTTTCCATCACTTTGACATATATGAAAAAAAAGTTGTGAATTTTCATCTCTTACGACCCTTTCAAAGTGATCATTTTTTATATATCGCAACGGCCTGTTCCATTTTCGATAATCGAAAAGAGTAGTTACAAGAGGTTTTTCAAAGAAGAGATTATTCTCGTCCTTGTCCTCATCCTCAATGTTGTCCAAAATCTTATCTTTTTCCGGAAAAAGATAACTACGAAGATAGTCTTTGAGATATTCTTTGATGAATCCATTTTGTTCTTGTTTAGTTTCTTCCGTTTCCGAATCTATTTCAACATCGATTTCATTGATTTCATCCTTGATTTGATCCTTTTCCTTGATTTGATCCTTTTCCTTCTCGTCGTGTTCTAACATTTCATCAATATAAAAATATGGAAGTGGTATTCTGCCTAAATAGTGGGCAAGGATAACAAATGAAAAAACAACAAATATTTGACCCACATAATTTCGCAATTGTAACAGAATGTACTTATCAAATCGCATAGTTATCTTGGATTTGATCGCATTTTTTTGCTGTAACCAGACTAATATCAACCCAATCCATTTCATCAAAAAGATGTGACCAATTAACCAACCAACAAAACTACTTGTTAAGAATAACAATTTATTGTTGGATCGAAACAGATAAATGTTCATTAATCTTATTAAGATTGAACTTGGGAAAAGCAAGGGGTTTAATAACTGAAAAAATAGATTGTTCAAGAATACTTTGTAAATAGTAATTTTACGTATTGAATTTTGATTCTTGTATCCCAAATCCAAGTCATATCCAGGATCCGAATAGTAGTATTTGTCATTTTTGTATAGGAAATTAAAGAAAAGATACGATAGTGTTAGGACTGTTATTGTATGAGGTCTATTCAATGCCAAATGAAAAGGCGCATAATAGATTGATATGAACATCATGAGCTGTCCCGTAATAAACCCGGTTGTTGCTGAT